TAGCCCAAAAATTCAAAGGAATGGTTGGATAATTGGTTTATATAAATCGTTCTTGGATAAAACCATAGCGAAAAATGACATTGCCAAAAAGTGACAAGGTAAAATTTCCATTTATTCATGAAAAGAGATGTCCCTTTTGAAGCCAGAATGGATCTTCTTTGATACCTAATATAATGCATGAAAGGTTCCTTGACCAACCATAGGTTCGCCCGAAAATCCTTAATCTTAACAAAGACGTTCACAAGACGTTCTAGTTTTACATAGAAATAGATTCGTTCAATAAGAACTCCAGAAGATGTTGATCGTAAATGAAAAGATTGGTTACGTAGAAAGACGAAAATGGATTCGTATTCACATACATGAGAATTATATAAGAATAAGAATAATTTTTGATTTCTTTTTGAAAAAGAGGAGCTGCCTTTCTTTGGAATAATAAGACTATTCCAATTACAATATTCGTTGAGAAAGACTCGTAATAAATGCAAAGAAGAAGCATCTTTTACCCAATAGCGAAGGGTTTGAACCAAGATTTCCACATGGATGGGGTGAGGTATTATTATATCTAACACAAAATTTAAATGTGAAAAATTGTCCTCGAAAAAGGGAAATATTGAATGAATTGATCGTAAATTCTGAGATTTTCCTATCTTGTTCGTTTTACCTTCTAGACAAGATAGAAATTGGAAAGAAAATGGAATTTCAAAAATAAAAGCAAACCCCTCTGATATGATTTGAGAATACAAATTCTTGTTGCACGCCCCAAATTTATTTTGGTTAGAATCATTAGAAGAAATAAGAAAATGATTCTGTTGATACATTCGAGTAATTAACCGTTTCACAATCAGTAAACTTGATTTATTGTCATAACCCGGATTTTCCGACAAAATTGATCTACTTAAAGCACGATTATGAGCAAATGCATAAATATACTCCTGAAAGATAAGTGGATATAGGAAGTCGTGTTGTTGAGATCTCTCTAGCTGTAAATATCTTTGGATTTGCTCCACTTGAAATTTGATTTGAATCAAAGGTAGAAGATTTGAAGGGTTATCAAATGATACATAGTGCGATACAGTCAAAACAAGGTATTCTAGTAAGAATAGATACCTCGGAGACAGGTAAACTTATCAACGGATTCTCTACCCTATCTTTTTTCCATCCATTTTATTTAATTCGTCTATGTTATAGGATAACAAGATGGTTAGAAATCTTTTATTTTTTAAACCTAATCGCTCTTTTGATTTCGGAAAAAACTTTCTTTTTCTTTATCAATATACTGCTTCTTTTACACACACATCTTCAGTCCATAATAGAGAATGCCGATAGTTAGGATTCATTAAAATAAAAATAGAATACACTCATGGAGGGAAAAGTGCTTCCCGTATCAGGCACTAATTTATTTTTAACGTCTAATTAGATCGGGAAATTAAATTATTCAAATTAAGAACAGAAGCTGGTTGCTTTTTCTTTCTGATAATTAATTGAAGCCGCAGGGCTCCTATCCATTTATTCATTTGACCCAACTTTATTTTGTTACGTTTCAAGAATTCGAACAAGGTTTTGCACCAATCCGATAAGAATGAAATATCCTCAGAACTCTCCATTGATACGACATGCTATGTTCTCCATTTATTCCCTTTCAGGATCAGTCGTGGTCTTCCAAAGTTTACCAACGGTATGGACGAATTCGTCACTTCATCCAAATGTGTAAAAGATTCTAGCCGCACTTAAAAGCCGAGTACTCTACCGTTGAGTTAGCAACCCGAAGAAACTATAGATTAAACAAAACTTCAACAAAGGTTGTATCTATACAACCCGAACCAAATTCAATTAAATTGAATTTAAACAAAGAGAAAAGAGATTTGACAATCTAATCAAACCATTGACATTGAGTTAAAAAATCTAAAAAAAAACAGATTTTCGAATGGATTCATTTTTCTGTTTTGATTAGATGAAAATGCAAGAAATTATCAGATAAAATAAAATTGTCAAAATTGATAGAGCATCCCTTATGCTATCTAGCTTTTTTTTCAATCACAAAAACCTCTTGTATCAAAGAAAGCATCATTTGAATAAGATAAAGTCAAAAAACTACGGGACAGAAAAAAATAGACCCGGTTCACTTATCACGATGAATTATATTTGTTCAATACAATATTGTCAATATAAATGTTGAAAAAAGAAGACAGTCGAAAAACGAAATTGCATTGTTAAATTGAAATTCTTTGAATTTCAATTTAACAATGCAATAATATTCAAAATTGTCTGGATTGTCACTACATATCTAATCTACATAGATAGAAAAAGTAAAAAAGTGTAAATGGAAGACTAAAAAAAATAAGAATTCAAAAAAATATAGGATTTTTTAGTCCCTAATGTATTTCATCAATCTAAGTGGAATAAGCAAAGTTGATTCATTGTTGGTTAGTCGAGTTCCAATGAAAACCACACAATTAAAGGAAAATGCCCTAATTTGATATTTATAAGTTTATAAGATAAAAAAATTAGGGTTTTGTCATTCTAGATAGACCACCTAGATCATCGAATTCGACGGAAACTATGAAAAATAAAGACGAATACAGCAGAAAAAAAAAGGCGGGGTCCACAAGTAGAGACAAATTAGACAAAGTTATATACAAGTCGCTACCCCGGTATTTCTTTAATTGAATTTCATTTGATTAGACGGAAGCTCCTTAAAAACTTCCGCTTTCTTTAAAAGATTCTGAACAGTTCCTGTGGGTTGAGCACCTTTTTCAAGGAAATATAGAATAAGAGGAACATTTAAATAAGTTTCATTCTTCAGTGGATCATAAAAGCCCACTTTTCTAAGATCTTTTCCTTCTCTTCGGGATCGAACATCAATTGCAACGATTCGATAGACGGCTCATTGGGATAGATGTAGATGAACAATACCCCCCCTAGAACCGTATAGGAAGTTTTATCCTCATACGGCTCACGAAAAAATGATTTGATTCGAAGTTTTGTCTATATATATACAATATATACAATTCTAATAAATAAAATGACAAATGGGCCTAAAAAATCAATTAGACTATGATTTCAGTCTTTTTTTTCTTCCTGAAAATGAAAAAATAAACCATCCGTACTCATAACTCAAGTTGGATAACTCTCAAATAGTTCAAAGGAAAAATCTTGAGTCAATTTCATTTTTTGAGTAGTCTTTACTCCCTTTTGTTTGTCTCGTTTAAACTATTTCCAATTCTATTTGGATTCTTTAGTCCGATCCAGTTATTGAGACGATCGACACAATTAGACAATTAAAAGGGTGTTTCCTTGTTGTTAGATCCTTTTTCCTTTCCTTATTTTTAATCATTGGGTTTAGACATTACTTCGGCGCTTCTTAATCCTTTCAAAATAAAATGGCAGCAACATACCCCTTTTAGATTTCTTTCGATCAAAGAATCCTATGGACAGTCGATTCCCGCGTGATACGCCTTGAGTCGAAAAATTTTGATCAATTTCAACAAGTTTTGCTTTTGAATTGTAAACTTGCTCGAATCGGATCCTTTTGATTCCTATATATGTTCCATATATTTACGAAGTTGTTCCTCCAATTGATTGGCATTAACCCTAGATCCTTGCCCCCGAGAAATGAATTAATACTTTCTATTCAAGCTCCATCATGGACTATTTACAACCCAACAAAAAACGAAGGGTTCAAGTGTAACAGAACAAACAATGTCGAGCCAGGAGCACCCTCATTCCTAGACAAATCGAAAATGGTGGATGTAAAAATCCACAACGGATCGTGTCCTTCAAGTCGCACGTTGCTTTCTACCACATCGTTTCAAACGAAGTTTTACCATAACATTCCTCTAATTTGGAACCGGTATGGATTGATTCAATTATGGAATCATGAATAGTCATTGTTTCAGCTGTCCATAGACATCGTAATCTATACTTTTCTTCTATATATGAATATATGATATGTAGAACGATTTTTCTGAAAAAGTCTTAGCAAGACAGCATTTTTAACATACTTTTAACATACATAAATAATATAATAATATATAGATACGAGAAAGAAATAGAAATAGAGAAACGAATAGCTTTTTGAATCTCCATCTTCAAGTGACTGAATAGGATAGATTAAACGAATTCCTATTTTTAAAATTTCCTATTTAGACATGATTTTTCAATTTGATTTAATTTGAATAGAAAATGGAACAATAAGCATCACCTTGGATCTTCCTATGAAGATCAGTCTTTCTTTTTGAATTGACTCATCACTGATTTAATTTAAAATTTCTATTTGAAATAGATCAAAGAAACGAATAAAGAAATCTATTTTTTTTCATGAGATCTATAAAGATGAGATGTATAAAAAAATGATGTAAGTGAAGATTTGAATCTTTCTGATTACGAAAAGAAAAATCGAAAAAAATAGGGAGGGGTTTTCGTATCTATCAGATAGACTGAAGAATTGTAACTGTTATAGATATTCTATAATATAGAATATCTATAATTTCAGTTTAAATAATTTAAGAATTACAAATATTTTTCACAAAAACCAAAAAATTTTCTTGTCATTGAAATAGAATAATATATACCATATAAGCTAAACATTTCCTCATTTTATATGATTATATTATATGATTGATATGCATTTGGTTTAACATGGGGTTGAGTAATATCGACTCTTGTCATAATCATAAAGTGAATAAGTGAATAAAAGGGATAGGATAAATCGCCCCTGCCTCAATTGTTAGATCGATTTCCAACTTTTCAGTAGAGTCAAACACGAAATACCTAAATCAAAAATCAATCAAAAATCAAATGAGATTCAAAGAAAAAACATTGGCTCCATAACACATTTCTATATAATATGGAACTTGATCGTTTGTTAATGAAATTAGAAGAGACACAGATTATTAAATTATATAGGGATTAACTCCTATCCGCCCCCCCATTTCTTTCTAGGGGAATAATGGAGCATAAAAAAAGGATCTACGCTGGGACGGAAGGATTCGAACCTCCGA